AGATATAGGATCTACGAGGCAATTACTTATAAGTACATTTTGTGCTACAGCCCTTCCTATCTGATAGGAAAGGAGCCCATGATCCTGAACCGATCTTACATGGGCTCGCAAATCCCAAGTTTGTCTATGAAGAGCGAATCTAAGTGTATTAGTGTCTAGAATTGATTTCTTCTGTGTAATACTAATCAATAGGGCCTCATTGGTAAATGCTCCAAGCTCTCTTGCATTGTAACCCATGGAACCGAATTCGTTAGTATGGAACATTTTCCTTTCCAAGTGAAATCCCCTAGTATATGAAAGATTGAAAAAGTGCTTTCGTTGTTGTGGAATAATAAGCCTTCGTATCTTAATGCACGTATTAAATTTATTCGGAGCTAGTAGAGAGGGATCCACTTGGTGGGGAATATGAGTCGAAGCAATAACAATAATATTTCTAGTGGAACATCTTTTAGAGAGAAATAGACCGAAGGATAAGTACTTCAACTCATTCACAGTCAGATCATGAATGTTTGGAATCCATATTATGCAAGGAGACATTGCTTTTGCTACTGATAATTGAAAGGTGATATCAAATAGGTCTAGTTCTTCACACATCAGATCCTTAGTTATCAGTTCCAGCTCCGTATCAACAAGGTCATAATCGATATCGTAACTATCAGCAATCTCGTCAATATAATCAATATCGTCACTATCACCAATAGCGTAATTATCCTCAATATTCTCATCAAAATGAGACTTTTGATCCGGGAACTTGTTCATAAATACCGTAATGAAAGGAAGATAGGAGTTTGTCGCTAGGTATTTGACCAAATAGGATCGTCCAGTTCCTAGAGCACCTATCACTAAAATCCCCCTAGAGGGGGATAAGGCTAAACGGAGCGAAAAGGGTTTTACATGAGATGGTAAATGCAAAGTATTAGTCCCAGAAGTTTGTAAATAAGTGATTGTCTGATAATGAGCAAGGAATACCCGCCTTTCTGCTAAACAGGATGTATTGAACTCATAATTCAATAGATACTTTTTATGAATGTCAACTAAGTATCGTAAGTAATTTACTCCCGGTTGTTCAATCATTTGATAACCAAAGTCATTTTTTGATAAATGATCACTATGAGTCAGACTCAATAGAATTTTATCAATCCTTTTTTCTGTCGTTAAGGTGGATATCTGAACCAAGAATTCTCCTTCTGTCTTATCAATCCACTTACCTTGCACGGCCCAGGATTCTACTTTATCATCAATCCAATACTCAGTCATGTTTTTTCTTTTTCTTATCAATGAATAGATCTCTTTACTTGTATGACTTAGATGTCTCGTATTTCTAGAAAAAGTGATTCGATTGATGGGATTTGGTATGAGATTGATGATAGCGATGAGATTGATATTCAAATATTTCTTCTTATAACGTCTTGATTTGACCCCATAAGCGGGACCAAGCATCCATATTGCTTTTAGAGAATTTACTAATTGTTCCAGAGCAACTAGAAAGATATTCTTTAACCAGAAAGAATTCGGTGTAGATGTAGGATACATATCCAGAAGTTTTTGCAACTCAATCATAGATGAGTCCATCATCAAAGATTTGACCCTTTCGAACTCTGTCTGTAACTCACTAGAGGCCTGGGAAACAAAGATAAGATGTGTACTAACGAGATATCCAGCAACAATAAGAAGGAAAAAGATTGAACAGAAGAACTCCTGAACATTTGGCGATCTCAGATGTGTCAATATCAATGGTGACTCATTATTTCGATGAATCATTGCTTGGGACCGAAGAAAATTATGTAAACACTTACTCGAAATCTCACTTATCAGATTCAATTGTGGAAGACACCATTTTCTCTGAAGAATTCGCCATGACATCCATTTTTCAAGCATAATATCATGAAAAATGGATACAAAATTTTGACTACTACTTATTAGTATCGGCAATAGTTCTGCAAAAGTATCTAAAAATATCAAATTTATATATTTATACCCTGTCGAAGTAAGGAACCATGGCATATATTTTTTGAATAGATTCCATTTTGAGAGAATTGAAAAAGCACTATCTCGTTGAAAGGTTCTATACATATGCCCTTTCTTAATCCATTTATTTAGACTCCGTTTTTTCCTCTTTTTGGAGGGTAAATATTTCTCAGAACATGGAGTGTGAATCAAACCCATGTTTGAATTAAGATACTGATGCAAGTTCTTCCCTTCTGAATCAGATAGATTCATATCTGAAAGAGGTTGACAATAAGTTCTTTCAAAATTGACTATTTGTTCCTCTGTTAGAGGTGTTCCAGAAATGTCTGCGATCGAGTAAATAGTTTTACGAACGAATGGCTCGTATCGACTTGGAAAATGGAAAGATTTGGACAAGTTATACGTTTCGTCACCACTTTCTGGAAAATCGTTAGGTATGAATATGTTAGATACCTGCGACTCGATTGGTGAAATAGTATATCTCCCCCAAAAAGCATGTTTTTTTTTACCGACGCACAAAGAAAATAGTTTGTTGCGAATGAACAAGATATTGAGGAATTGTCCATACATAAAATTATTGATACGGGCCTTTTTTTCCACAGAAAAGGGGAATCTTGTGTTACGATAGAAGCAGAAGTGATGTGGATTATTCAAGAATCTAAGTCTATTTGCTTTATAAAAAGCAGATATCAATGAACTTCTATGAAATGGTTTCACGGGATTCAGCCAATTGTCTTGATTGTGGAATATCATTGAGAAATAGGAATCCGTGTTATTAAAGGATTTCCTGCGATTATTTCTAGTATGGAATGAGTCAAGCATCCACTTTGGTATCTTATTGAACAAAAAGGGTCTTCCTCCAGTAATCAAGAATTTCTTTCGGGAAGTATCATGATCATCCGATTTCCATTTTTTAAAATTAACAATTTGAAGACCTATTGATAACAACTGATTGCAGAGTTGATCATTCGAACCTATCAATTCATAGATGTAGATCGCGGACCTATGAATGGGAATATTCCCCAAACTAACAGAGAAAAAAGGAATTGAGTTAGACAAAAATAAAAGAAACTTGGACAAAAAGAAAGGAAGTGACTTGGACAACTCTTTTGTAACCTCATACCAATAAATCGAATCTTGATATTGTAATTGATCGAACACTATTTGAAAACGGCTCTTCTGCTCATAAACAAAATATTCCAAATGGTCCTGAAAATTCTTGATCCCATTGGACCATTTGTATCTATATGCATCAGGATACCGACTCATGGACCTCTCGGTTCGAGAAATCAAGATAATAGGATCGAACCATTTATTCTGACTCTTTTTAAATTTCGATAAATGTTGGTTGATCGTATATTTAATTGTGGGGATAGTTATATGATTCATAATATCCGTTACTATTTGATCCCTTTGAATTCCATATTCGTTGTAGAAGTTTAAATCGTATCTATTCATTAAAACGAATGGATTCAAATCCAATATATTACCCGTGATGAATAGATCAGAAACGTCTTGAATTATATCATAAAAAATAGGAGGTAGAACCAATAAAGATTTATTTTTAGCTTCATCCCTGGCCTCATTCAAGAATTGTTTTTGATCCAATCCGTAGGAATCAATAGAAAAGGCAAATCCCTTATGATACACCAGATCCGGCTCGGTTATTGATAGAGTGAATAGATCTGCCATTTCTTGTTGAAATCTCCCTTTGGAACTGTCCATATCCGGTTCATCCTTCAGAACCCTATCACACCCCGGATCTGATGAAATAGGATGAATTGAGACAGTATTTTGTAAATACGTAATTATCTTGAATATATTAACCAGTTCTTTATTTTCCGATCGCCTGTAAGGAACAAAAAAAAGATCTTGTTGTTTCTTCAACAATTTCGGATCTTTAGTGGACCTCTCAGTAGGATTAGAACCCAGATGATCTGACCATCTATAAGAGAAAAAAGAACGAACCGATCTTGTAGGATTCCCAATAAATTCTTCGATTTCTTCCGGAAGCAGATGATTAATCATCGGCTTATCACGTTCCGGGAATAGCCGGGACATTGAGGAATATCCAGAAAGGCATTTCGGTAATCGGTCTGATTCTATTTCTGTTCCTTTTGGAAGATAGAGGAGCGAAACAATCAACCTATTGATATTGGAAGACCTAGCCGATTCTTCCAATCTATCATTTCTGGGTCCAATGGAATTCAGAGGTATAGGAAGAAGCCCCCTCCAATAGAGATTTTTTCTTTCGACCATATTTCGATTATTAATACGATATATAAGAAGGACCGCTACTACAAAGAGTATTACACCCTTGATCGTGAAATATCGATTGCTTGTTGACCTCTGTGAATTGCGTGAAGAAAGTATGATACTAAAAATTCGAGGGTCAAAGAGTTTTAGAAAACGTTCTTGGTGGAAAAAAATGTGAATGAAAGACCCTACTAAATTGAATTTAGGCCATGAATCTGAGAAATAGTGAGAATTATTGATATCTCTCAATATCCCTCTCAATTCGAAAATCCAGAATTTGAATGCATGTTCTGTCATATTCCTCCTCCATAAAAATGGATTTATCATAAAGATTAAAATTGAAATTTGGTTATTCACCATGTACGAGGATCCTGTTAAGCATCCATGGCTGAATGGTTAAAGCACCCAACTCATAATTGGCGACTTCGTAGGTTCAATTCCTACTGGATGCACGTCAACGGGACCCTTCAATAAATAAGTCTATTAGAATCGGCTCTGTATCAATTGGAATCTTATCATCTATACATAACGAATCAGTGTGATATATTCATATCATATACGTAATATCTGAACAGTAAAGTAAAAAGTAAAAAGAAGTGGGCGAATGACGGGAATTGAACCCGCGTAATGATGAATTCACAATCCAGTGCCTTAATCCACTTGGCTACATCCGCCCCCTACTATTACTATTTTACTATTTAATTCATTTAAAAATTTAATTACTTAAAAATATTTAAAAATAATACTCAATTATTAATCAATCCCCCAAAAGTCTATTATATTTTCAAAACCTCCTATAAACTAAGACTAAGTCTTATTGTTGGGCTTCTCTCGAAGCTATATCTAAAAGGAAGTTATGAGCATTATGTTCATGCATAACTTCCATACTAAGGTTAGCACCGGTTGGTGATATCAGCCCAAGTATTAATTACACGGCCTTGACTATCAACTACGGATTGGTTGAAATTGAAACCATTGAAATTAAAAAGCTATAGTGCTGATACCTAATAAACCAGATACTCACTACAGGCCACGCGGCTAGGGAGAAGTGTAGTGACCGAGAGTTGTTGAAACTAGCATATTGGAAGATCAATCGGCCAATACGATATTTTAAGTTTCTTCCTCTTGACCAAACTTGTAACCTTCATTAGCAGATTCATAGGGGGCCGCCGAATACACCACACCAGCTACGTCTTGTAAAAAAATTAGTTCATAAGAACCGCACGCTTTAACCGGGTTATTCTATTCCACCTCTTAAAAATAAAAGAACTTTAATCAAAATACTTAACAAAATATAAAT